AGGACCTTTCAACATTATTTTGATATGGTTATAAGCTCGCTCGAGAGTCAAACGCTTATTCTAAGGTTTCGAATTAGACCAATGAAATTCTGTCTGCTAGATCTCGAATAAATAAAGTGCTTCTGAATTGATCTCATCTTTTAAGAATTTTCATTTTTCTTTGTTGATTAAAAACTTTATCCTTGAATAATGAATAAAAAGGGCTTTTTAGACGAATATCACATAGATATCTCAACCTATCATTTTCGATTACGAAAAAGAATTAGCGATTGCATTTCATAATAAGAATTCTATCTTTCTAAATAAAGATAGGTATGAATAAAAAAAAAGATCTCTTTTTGCAATTCTAGTCTTTCTATTTTATTTCGTTCCTATTCTCCTTTCTCAAAAAAAAAGGGACATTATCCAAAGTAAAAGATTTCTTCGTTCTTGATAGTTATTTACTTAATCGGTGAATAGGAACATACTCTAGATCGAAATTGTGGGGGGTACTTCTTAATCATTTCTACCAACTTAAAGCCCGAACTCAAATTCCTTTTCTATAAAGAAATATCCTATTGGATAATTTTCAGAATCTCTATTATTAATCCTTTGTGTATCTTGGTCTTCCTAACCATCCACTCATTTTGTTTGAATCTCCCATTGGGGCAATCACTATGTTAATAGATGGTAAAAACCCCGTAAGTTAATCTTTTGAACCCGCTTCAAGTCATGATGACTAATCAACTAATCTTGGGGTAAACAGTCTCGACTGCTTATGTCTTTACTTTCACTTAATTCTTGTACATAGGAAATGAGATTGAATTCCTTTAACAGCAAATCTTTAAGCCGTTTTATTTCACTCATATAACTATCTGATTTAGTTTATCAACCCCAATGAGAAATAAAAAAAATAGAAAATAGATATTCAGTTCATTTAACTTTCTTGCTAGAAATAAAAGAAATAGGGGAAATCTTATGTCTCACTGAATCACACGTAGAGATATTGATAATACACATAGAGTTAATGGTATTTCATAACTAATTGATTGAGCAGCAGCCCTTAATCCACCTAAAAAGGAATATTTATTGTTTGATCCATATCCCGACATAAGAAGTCCAACGGGAGCAAGGCTTGAAACGGCGATCCATAAAAAAACACCAATACTAAGATCAGCTAGAATAAGTCGATAGCTAAAAGGAATTACTGAATAACTTAGTAAAATGGATATGACCGCTATGGATGGCCCGATACTGAATAAACGAGTATCGCCTCTAGATGGAAGAAGATTCTCTTTGAAAAGTAGTTTTGTACCATCTGCTAGAGCTTGAAGAATTCCTAAAGGACCGGCGTATTCAGGTCCAATACGTTGTTGTATTCCTGCAGATATTTCTCTTTCTAACCAAACAATTACTAGTACACCTAGTGTGATTCCTAATACAAGAGTCAAAATAGGGACAAGCATCCATATGATCCCATAGACCTCTTTTAAGGATTCCAATCTGGAAAAAGAATTGATAGTTTGTATTTCAGTTGTATCAATTATCATTTCAACGATCAACTTCTCCCATAATGATATCTATGCTACCTAGTATCGTCATAATATCAGCCAATTTCATTCTTTTAACTAACTGAGGAAGAATTTGCAAGTTGATAAACCCCGGTGGTCGAATTTTCCATCTCCAAGGAAAAACACTCCGATCTCCTATCATAAAAATTCCCAATTCGCCTTTTGGTGCTTCAACTCTTACATAAAGTTCTTGTTTCGACAATTCAAAAGTTGGAGAAGGTTTTTTACTAATAAATCGATAGTGAAAATCATTCCATTCAAGGTTTTTTATTCTATCAAAGCGTCGGATTTCTAAATTCTCATAGGGTCCCCCTGGAATTCCTTCCAAGGCCTGTTGGATAATTTTTATGGATTCTGTCATTTCACTAATTCGTACTAAATAACGCGCTAATGAATCCCCTTCTTTTTGCCATTGAACCTCCCAATCAACTTCGTCGTAACACTCATAACGATCAACTTTACGAAGATCCCATTGTATTCCGGAAGCTCGTAGCATTGGTCCTGATAAACCCCAATTTAGTGCTTCTTCTGCACCAATAATACCTACGCCTTCAACTCGTTCTAAAAAAATGGGATTCCGTGTAATAAGCTTTTGATATTCAGCAACCCCGGTTAAAAAATAATCGCAAAAATCCAAACATTTATCTATCCAGCCATGAGGTAGATCAGCAGCTACTCCTCCGATACGAAAATAATTATGCATCATGCGCATACCGGTCGAAGCTTCGAATAGGTCATATATCAATTCTCGTTCTCGAAAAATATAGAAGAAAGGAGTCTGTGCCCCAATATCTGCCATAAAAGGGCCAAGCCATAACAAATGGGAAGCGATACGACTCAACTCCAACATAATAGCTCTGATATAGCTAGCCCTTTGAGGTACTTGAATATTGCCTAACCGTTCTGGTCCATTTACAGTTATTGCTTCTGTGAACATAGTAGCTAAATAATCCCAACGTGTTACATAAGGCAAATATTGTATAATTGTTCGATTTTCCGCAATTTTCTCCATCCCTCTATGTAAATAACCCAATACTGGTTCACAGTCAATAACATCTTCACCGTCGAGAGTAACTATCAGTCGAAGAACACCATGCATTGATGGGTGGTGAGGGCCCATATTGACTATCATGAGGTCTTTTCTTGTAGTTGATGCAATCATAAGTTTTTTTCCCGAGTCATTCTTCCATGCATTTCTGAAAGTAAAAAGAAGTTCATCAAAATGGAAATGAATAAGTTTCAATGGTATCACACTTCAAATTAACGAGTTTTTATTTCTCGAATACCCAACTCACCGATTAATTCTTTATAACGCCCTATATTCTTTTTTGACAAATAAGCCAGCAGCCGTTGACGTTTTCCCAAAATTTTTCGCAAACCTCTCTGAGATGAAGAGTCCTTTTTGTGCAATTCCAAATGTGAAGTAAGTCTTCTTATTTTAGTGGTGAAACTGAATACTTGAAATTCAATAGACCCTCTGTTTTCTTCGTTTTCTTTTTGAGAAATAATCGAAATGAATGAATTTTTGACCATAAAAAAATGCCCTTGCCCCCCTTTTTTTTTACAGATATGGATTTTACTGATCAGTAATAATAATGCCATTCATTTTAATGTGGTATATACAATAATAGAATTTATGAACTCCTAATTTTCTGAAGTAAAATCAATCAATCCAATTTAAAATTGGATTTAGATAGAGGATAGAAAAGGATTGGTACATTTTCGCATCGAAAATTTAGACCGAAAATGACGCAGGTTCTGTTGATTTATTTTGCGATCTAATTGAGACAAATTTCGCATTGGCTATTCGAATGAAATGTAAGACATGTAATGTGTATATTTGGTTGCTTTCATATAGCCTATAAGCATATAGTAAGCATATCAAGCATATAGTAAGCATTATAGTGAAAAAGTGTATTATTCACGAATTTTTAATTCGTGGATACATCTGTATCCTTAATATACAAAAATGATTGCCATTGTTGGTATTAAACCAAGAACGATTCATACAAGCTAAATCTTCTAATCGATAATTAGGCCAAAGAAAAAACTTTAATTTACTTAATTTCTTTTTCTCTCTATCCAGATGTTTATTATCAACCGAAACTCGGCTGCTGTTTTTTACGTTCTTCTCGTTCCAAAATACTGAATTTCTATCTACACCATTCCTACTCTTTGAATTGAAACAAATTAGAATTCTCAATTTTCTACGACATCTAAACGATAAAATATGTTCAGGAACGGGCAAATCAAAATGAGCTTTGTGCCTAGTTTCAGTTATTCTTTGATGTGGTGAACTATCTTCATAAAAATTATTCTTAGAAACATGTCTTTGTTCTTGGTATTTTTGATTAGTTTGGTGCTTACTCTTATGAAATAAGGAAATACCTATGATTTGATACATAATCAATTGTCCATCGTCGTTTCCAGGAAAATGAACGGGGTCTATAATCAATACTCCCTTTTTCGTCAATTCTGTAAGAGTTAAACTCCTCTGAATCAACATTATATCCAAACTAATTTCTCTCTTTTGAATTGAGGATATAAGAATTTTTCTTGGATCTATCAGTCTAAGGAGGAGACAATATACCTTGATATTATTGATCATTTTTTGATTCAAAGTATCGTCCCATCTCAATTGAAAAAGCAAATAACGTTTCAGGAAGAAATATAGTTCTGCTTCTGTGTTACTTTTGTATTGTTTTTGCTTTTTCCCTTTTTTCATGTCTGATCTTTCATAATTTTCTTCAATGTCTTTTTCTTGTGAAAGAATAAAGCGAAGGTATCCTCGGCCTGTGGATTTTTTTTGTTCTTGATTTCGATTATTTTGAGTCGATGGTATCAAAAAATCTCTTTTTTGCTTTTGATTGATCTTTTTATTTTCACTACTTTTTTTATTTCTGTTCAAATTTAAAAGAAGTAATTTACTTGGTATAAACCAAGGTTTCGTTTTATATGCATTATAAAGTAACACAAATTCTGGGAAGAACCAAAGTTCAAGATTCGATATGGGATACTTTAACATTTTTTTATTCATTCCCATCCAATCAAAAAATACTTTGTGGGAGTTTGGTGGATTTATTTCTGGAATAATAAGATAAAAAAGATCTTTTTTATTAATTATTTGAGAATTATTAGTACCAATCTGAGTATCTTGATTTCTATTAGTATCGATCGCGATCCAAGTTTCAATATCTACCCTTTGTATAAGAGAAAAATTGATAATTTTCCAATCAAAATATTTTCTATCCCCAGTTTTTTCCATAGGTAGAATATCTACCTTTCCTAGAAAATTATTGATAGAAATACTCCTCAGCATATCAAAAAGGGTGTCTTTATGTGTGTTATAAGAAATCTCTTGGTTCTTTTTTCCTTGAAACGGAGATCTAGAAAAAAAGCATTCTGTTTTATTTTCATAATCATAATTCAAAAATTTATATGATAAAAGATCATATCTATAGTATTTTTGAAAATTATATTTTTTATTCGATTTATTCGCTAATGAATAGACTTCAATTTTTTGTTGTTTTTTGGAATCAATTAATTCGTTTTTTTCATATGAATGCCATTTGCTTAAATTTTCCTTTTTCGTCATACGACAGTGGCGAACTCTACTTCGCCACTTTTCTGATATGAATCTAGACCATCTCATCTGAGATAAATCGTATTGATTATAGCCTTTCAACCATCCTTTCCATTGATTCATTTTATAACTCGAAACTCCTAATTTCGAATGAAACATCTCTTCTATTTCAAAATAATTCTTTATTTCAGGCTTAAGAAAAAAACGGATTCCTTGATATTGAAGAATAGATCTTAATTTAGACGAGTTACTAACTTGAATTTTTGATAATTTGTAAAATACATATGCTTGTGACATGTAGGATAAGTCATAAAAATAATGTGAATCTTTTTTACTAATACTATCAAGTGACTTTTTTATAGTTGATAGAAGCGGAATTGGATTTTTATTTTTTTTATTAATATTTTCTTGCTTTCTTTCATTATTGTAAATGAATTTCCCAATAATTTTTTTTGTTGATTTAAGAAAAAGTTCTATATTCATTCTGGGAATATTAATGATAGATAAAAACATATATGTGTATATTCTTTCAATGAAGAAGTTCAAAAAGGGGGATAATTTAGAGATTAATCGAGCATTTCTTCTTTTTAATATTTTCCATTTTGCTAATCTTTTAACATTATAACTTGTTTTGTTAGGACTAATATTATTTATTCTTGTAGTGACTTTTTTCTTATCTTTTCTAATTCTTTCTATTTGATTTCGAATTTTACTTGTTCTATCAGTCAGATCCTTCATCTTTTTTTCTGTCAATGAAGAATTTGACCAATTGGTAGATGTAATTCGACTAACGGATTTGTGAATTATTTGATTGCTGATTATGGAATCTTTTTCTCCTTTATTTTCACTCGATTCATATACTTCTCTTAATTGAAATAATGGAATTGGATTTACTTTTGAAAGTTTTTTTTTTTTTATAAAACTAACACTTTTGATAATCCATTTTTTTGTTTCTTTTGAAGCTTTTCGAAGTGATTTTGTTTTTCCTTTGAAAACTATTAGAACTAGAAAATACTTCTTTTTTAATTTTCCAATTTGTTTTTCGAATTCCTTGAAAATTGGTTTAAAAAAAGAAGGTCGCTTTCGGGGTGAACCAAAAGGAAATTCAGCTTCTGTTCCCCAAACTGTTAAAAAACAAAAATCCTCTTTTTCTTTTTTCTTTTTCATTAAATCTTTCTGAGAGTATCGTAGTTCCGATTTGTGCCAAGGTTTTAGACATAAAGGAAATAAGATTTTTATCTGAATACCGTCTGTCAACCAATTTTTCGGAAATTCTGTTTCTGATAATGGAACACCATTATAAGTACATTTAACATATATCTCTCTATTCCAGTCCTGTAAATCCTCAGACCATTCAGGAAGTTGCAATAGGAATATACGTCCAATATTTTTCGCGATTATCAATAAAGGGAATATAATATATTTTCTCAAAATGGATTGAGTTACTAATATGCAACCTCTTATTACTTGCGTAAAAGGTACGGTATCCCAGGCCTCTGCTATCTCTATTCGTGCTTTCTCCTTTCTTTTGTTCTCCTCGTTTTTTTCTTTTCTTTTTGTTTGCTCTTCTGTATACTCTACAATTTTGAATACTTTCCTTTTTCCTACCCAATTTTTAAAAATTTGTTTAATCAACTCGGAGATATCAAAAGAAAAAAGAGGGGATTTTTGTGTTCTGTTCAAAAAAAGAGGGGCCTGCGCGTTTGCTTGAAACAATTTCCAAATTACTATTTTACGCCTTTGAGCTCGCATAGAACCTTTGATTATACCTCGCCGAAAATCTGATTGTTGTGAATAGCGCATCAAAGCTACTTCGTCTGTTTGATCGGGTGTATTAATATCCTTATTAGTATTAGGATCAGTTTCTTGCTTGTTTCCAGTAAAAATTACTACACGTTTAGCTTTTCTTGAGCGAATTTGATGATCTACGGGGACATCTTCTTGATGTTCTCCTGATTGTTGTTCCAAATCCGTGATTAATTTGTATGTACATCGAGGGACTTTTTTAATGATTTTTTTTATTTTAATTGATTTTCTACGAATTTTTTGATGATTAGTATCCTTATTTACAAAATCAAAATAGTTCAAATATTTTGTTTTTTTTTCTGAATCTATTTTACTGATGAAAGTAAAGAAATCAACAATTTCTATTGATAATGGTTTTTTAGCAAATCTATTCATTTTCTGTTCAACTTCTTCGAAAGAAGTATCGAAAAGAAGAATACCGTGAATTCTGTTTATCCAAAATTTATTTAAGAAATTGTCTATCGAAGTCTTTTTTAGGATTGATGGTGAAGGATTTTTGTGAATTGTTCTCCGATATGATCTGTTCAAAAAGGGATCATATCCTTTGGATAAGTATTCCTT